GAGATATTGGACATAGAATGCCACTCTTTAAAAAGGAAAAAAAGGAGTAATCAGCTGTGACACGAAAAAAAACGAATCCTTTTGTAGCTCATCATTTATTGGCAAAAATAGAAAAGGTAAATATGAAGGAGGAGAAAGAAACAATAGTAACGTGGTCCCGGGCATCTAGTATTCTACCCACAATGGTTGGCCATACAATCGCGATTCATAATGGAAAGGAACATATACCTATTTACATAACAAATCCTATGGTGGGTCGCAAATTGGGGGAATTCGTGCCTACTCGGCATTTCACGAGTTATGAAAATGCAAGAAAGGATACTAAATCTCGTCGTTAACTGAATTCAGAATAGAAAGATTCAGAATAAACAAAGGATTCAAAATAAAGTAAAGGTAGGCGGGGAATAACCTTATTTATGACAAGTTTCAAACTAGTAAAGTATATCCCTAGGATTAAGAAAAAGAAAAGTGTGCTAAGGAAACTCGCAAGGAAAGTTCCAACCGACCGTTTACTTAAGTTTGAGCGAGTTTTCAAAGCACAAAAACGTATACATATGTCTGTTTTCAAAGCACAAAGAGTTCTTGATGAGATTCGCTGGCGTTACTACGAGGAAACTGTTATGATACTAAACCTCATGCCTTATCGAGCATCTTATCCTATCTTAAAGTTGGTTTATTCAGCAGCAGCAAATGCTACTCATTATAGGGATTTTGACAAAGCAAATTTATTCATTACTAAAGCCGAAGTCAGTAGGAGTACTATTATGAAAAAATTCAGACCTCGGGCTCGAGGGCGTAGTTTCCCCATAAAAAAAAGCATGTGTCATATAACAATTGTACTAAATATAGTAAAGAAATCTAAATAACTTTTAGATTCATGTAACATTGCAATTCCCACTAAAAAAAAATATAGAATAGAAAAATATGGGACAAAAAATAAATCCACTTGGTTTCAGACTTGGTACAACCCAAAAACACCATTCCTTTTGGTTCGCACAACCAAAAAATTATTCTGAGGGTCTACAGGAAGATAAAAAAATAAGGAATTGTATCAAGAACTATATACAAAAGAATAGGAAAAAGGGCTCGAATAGAAAAAAGGAATCAGACTCAAGTTCCGAGGTAATTACACATAATAGAAAAACGGACTCAGGTTCCAGTTCTGAAGTAATTACACGTATAGAAATTCAAAAAGAAATCGATACGATCCACGTCATAATCCATATTGGATTCCCTAATTTATTAAAGAAAAAAGGAGCAATCGAAGAATTAGAGAAAGATCTACAAAAGGAAATTCACTCTGTAAACCAAAGACTTAATATTTCTATCGAAAAAGTGAAAGAGCCTTATAGAGAGCCTAACATTCTTGCGGAATATATAGCTTTCCAATTAAAAAATAGAGTTTCATTCCGAAAGGCAATGAAAAAAGCCATTGAATTAACTAAAAAAGCAGATATAAGGGGAGTCAAAGTAAAAATTGCGGGTCGTCTCGGAGGAAAAGAAATTGCACGTGCCGAATGCATAAAAAAGGGTAGACTCCCCCTCCAAACAATTCGCGCTAAAATTGATTATTGCTGCTATCCTATTCGAACTATCTATGGAGTATTAGGTGTAAAAATTTGGATATTCATAGACGAAGAATAATTAATCTTGTCTTCGCATTCTGTCCAGTGATAGAATAAAAAATGACAAGAAACTTTTTTTCCTGAAATCCCTGAAAAAACAAGCAATTCTACCTCTTTCTATAAGATTTAATGAAAATTTATAAATCAATTAATATAATTGCTATGCTTAGTGTGTGACTCGTTATTTTTTTCTTTAAAAAAGAAAAAAACTTAGTAATTATAGAAATTAACTAATAACCAACCTATTGCTTCGTATTGTCGAGATCCTAACTAAGAAACAGTCACTATATGAATAAATATCTCTATCATAAATGAGTAGATCTAGCATATAGTTGTAGCAACTGCTTTTGCTTTTTCTCTAAAAAAGAAAGGAGATTCTAGGTTGTGAAGGAAAACTAAAGGGATGTGGATAAAGGGAGGGATGATAGAAAGAAGGAAGAGGAAATAAGTAAGTAAGATATAGGATTCCAATATGTATGGTCTATGAATTGCATCATAAAAAGCAATGTGATAAAGCATCAATATAATAAAAATAATAGAGAATTATAAATCGTAACTTGAAACAAGAACTAGAAATTTAAAGCAATAAAAAAGAGCTCCTCTGGTTAATAAAACTGAGAAAATTAACTCGGAAAGAAATTTTTTGGAAGCTCCATTGTGGAATTCAGGCCTAACCATTCAAGGAGAAGCAGTGGGAACGACAGAACCTATGATTCCATAGGATTTTATTGAAAAGAATCCTAATACTTCATTGGGTGGGATGGCGGAACAAACCAAAAAAATTGTCTTATTTGGTAAGGTTTTAAATTAATAAATAAGACAGGAAAGAGTAAATATTCGCCCGCGAAATACTTTTTGAATTAGAATACTTTACCATTATTCACTAAGAGTAAAAATAAGGATATTTTTTTTAAGGATTACATCATCTATAAAATATATAATTCAGATAAATAGACACACACATCTAGATATATTCTAGATCTTCTTTCTTAACTATATATTTTTCTATTTTAGCAAATTAAATATTCAAATTAAATAAAAAAAACCTAACTTTTTCTATTATTTATCTATTAATGTGTATCTATCCCTAATATTTTTTAATATTATGGAATTAGAGAAATTTGCACGCTTTCTCATTTCATTCGCGAGGAGCTGGATGAGAAGAAACTCTCATGTCCAGTTTTGCAGTAGAGACGGAACTAAGAAAGAACCATCGACTATAACCCGAAAAGAACCAGATTTCGCAAACAACATAGAGGAAGAATGAAAGGAAAATCCTGCCGCGGCAATCGTATTTGTTTTGGTAGATATGCTCTTCAAGCACTTGAACCTGCTTGGATCACGGCGAGACAGATAGAAGCAGGACGAAGAGCAATAACACGATATGCACGTCGTGGTGGAAAAATATGGGTACGTATATTTCCCGACAAACCGGTTACACTAAGACCGACGGAAACACGTATGGGCTCAGGAAAGGGGTCCCCCGAATATTGGGTAGCCGTTGTTAAACCAGGTCGTATACTTTATGAAATGGGAGGAGTATCCGAAACTGTAGCTAGAGCAGCTATCTCCATAGCTGCCAGTAAAATGCCCATACGAAGTCAATTTATTCGATTAGAAATATAGAACCCCCTAAAACTAGTATTGAAGATAAAAAAACGCCCTGTTTTTTTCTTTCTGAAAAGACAATATTTCTTTAATCCTTTTGCATTGAAATAACAAATGGAAATCAAAATAATATGATTCAACCTCAGACCCTTTTAAATGTAGCAGATAATAGTGGAGCTCGAAAATTGATGTGTATTCGAGTCATAGGAGCTGCTGGTAATCAGCGATATGCTCGTATTGGTGATGTTATTGTTGCTGTAATCAAAGACGCATTGCCCCAAATGCCCCTAGAAAGATCCGAAGTAATTCGAGCTGTAATTGTACGTACATGTAAAGAGTTCAAATGTGAAGACGGTATAATAATCCGCTATGATGACAATGCAGCGGTTATAATTGATCAAAAAGGAAATCCAAAAGGAACTCGCGTTTTTGGCGCGATTGCCGAGGAATTGAGAGAATTGAATTTTACCAAAATAGTTTCATTAGCTCCTGAAGTATTATAAATACTACTAGGTGAAATTTAGATCCACGAATAAATTTAGTAGATTGTGTTTTACGTATATGTTTTAAAATCTAAAATGAAAAGAAAAAAAAAGAAAACATGTTAATTATAGAAAAATTTGGAGGAACCTAGAATTAGAGTCTTATGGGCAAGGACACTATTGCTGATTTACTAACCTCTATAAGAAACGCGGACATGAATAAAAAAGGAACAGTTCGAGTAGTATCTACAAATATTACCGAAAACATTGTTAAAATACTTCTACGAGAGGGTTTTATTGAAAGTGTTCGGAAACATCAGGAACGTAACAGATATTTCTTGGTTTCAACTTTGCGACATCAAAAGAGAAAGACTAGAAAAGGAATATATAGAACAAGAACCTTTTTAAAGCGTATCAGCCGACCCGGTTTACGGATTTATACCAACTATCAAGGAATTCCTAAAGTTTTGGGTGGAATGGGAATTGCTATTCTTTCTACTTCTCGAGGGATAATGACAGATCGAGAGGCTCGACTAAACAGAATTGGGGGAGAAGTCTTATGTTATATATGGTAATCGCTCCGCCTATAGTGCCCGAATTCTATCTCGACCTTCCTATTTTGAAAATAAAAATAGAAAAATAGGAGAGAAAAAATATGACAGAAAAAAAAAATAGGAGAGAAAAAAAAAACCCGAGAGAAGCAAAAGTAACTTTCGAAGGTTTAGTTACGGAAGCCCTACCCAACGGAATGTTCCGCGTTCGGCTAGAGAATGACACCATCATCCTGGGCTATATTTCAGGAAAGATCCGTTCTAGTTCTATACGAATACTGATGGGGGATAGGGTAAAAATTGAAGTAAGTCGTTATGATTCAAGCAAGGGACGTATAATTTATAGACTTCCTCATAAAGATTCGAAGCGTATCGAAGACTCGAAGGATATCGAAGATTTGAAAGATAGCGAAGATTCAAATACAAAGGATTAGGTTTTTCTTTTTTCTAGGGTAATAAATTCGAAGTTCCAAAATTCAAGCGAAGAGACTTATTTTTTCCAAAATATTAGATTCATAGTTTAAGAAAGGATACGGAAATATGAAAATAAGAGCTTCCGTTCGTAAAATTTGTACAAAATGTCGACTGATTCGTAGGCGTGGACGAATTAGAGTCATTTGCTCTAATCCGAAACATAAACAAAGACAGGGGTAATCTTTCGAAAAAGAACTTTACTTTCTAAAAATGCAAAAAGTACCCGCGGAAATATTAAAATTCCAAATAAAATAATTTTTAATAATTAAAGTAAAGGGTATATTTTACCCTGAAACGGATATCTTTGTATCTTTTTTTCTTTTTGTTATTTCTAACTCATATTTATGAGATAATAAAATATGGCAAAAGCTATACCAAAAATAGGTTCACGTAAGAAAGTTCGTATTGGTTTACGTAGGAATGCACGTTTTAGTTTACGGAAAAGTGCACGTAGAATAACAAAAGGGATTATTCACGTTCAAGCTAGTTTCAACAATACCATTATAACTGTTACGGACCCGCAAGGTCGGGTGGTTTTCTGGTCCTCTGCGGGTACTTGTGGATTCAAAAGCTCAAGAAAAGCATCACCCTATGCTGGTCAAAGAACAGCAGTAGATGCTATTCGTACAGTAGGTTTGCAACGAGCAGAAGTTATGGTAAAGGGCGCGGGTAGTGGAAGAGATGCCGCATTACGAGCCATTGCTAAAAGCGGTGTGCGATTAAGTTGTATACGCGATGTAACACCTATGCCGCATAATGGATGTCGACCGCCTAAAAAAAGACGTCTGTAAAAGAATTAATGCGTTTTCAAGAGAAATAAACGATTCAATGATCAAATAATAATACTAGTCTATTATGGTTCGAGAGGAGGTAGCAGAATCCACTCAAACACTAAAGTGGAAGTGTGTTGAATCAAGAGTAGATAGTAAGCGTCTTTATTATGGTCGTTTCATTCTGTCCCCGCTTAGAAAAGGTCAAGCGGACACTGTCGGTATTGCTTTGCGAAGAGCTTTACTTGGAGAAATAGAAGGCACATGTATCACACGGGCAAAATTTGGGAGCGTCCCACACGAATATTCTACAATAGCAGGTATTGAAGAATCCGTACAAGAAATTTTACTAAATTTGAAAGAAATTGTATTGAGAAGTAATCTCTATGGAATTAGAGACGCATCAATTTGCGTCAAAGGTCCTAGATGCATAACTGCTCAAGATATAATCTTACCACCTTCCGTAGAAATCGTTGATATGGCACAACCTATAGCTAACGTGACAGAACCCATTGATTTTTGTATTGAGTTAGAGATAAAGAGAGATCGTGGATATCAGACAGAACTCAGAAAGAACTATCAAGATGGAAGTTATTCTATAGATGCTGTATCCATGCCTGTTCGAAATGTGAATTATAATATTTTTTCTTGTGGGAATGGAAATGAAAAACACGAGATACTTTTTCTAGAAATATGGACTAATGGAAGTTTAACCCCTAAAGAAGCGCTTTATGAGGCTTCTCGTAATTTGATTGATTTATTCCTCCCTTTTCTACACGCAGAGGAAGAGGGCACTAGTTTCGAAGAAAATAAAAACAGGTTTACTCCGCCCCTTTTTACTTTTCAAAAACGATTAACTAATCTAAAGAAAAACAAAAAAGGAATTCCATTGAATTGTATTTTTATTGATCAATTAGAATTGCCTTCTAGAACGTATAATTGTCTCAAAAGGGCCAATATACATACACTCTTGGACCTTTTGAGTAAGACTGAAGAAGATCTTATGAGAATTGAAAGTTTTCGTATGGAAGATAGAAAACAGATATGGGACACTCTAGAGAAGTATCTCCCAATGGATTTACTTAAGAATAAGCTCTCGTTTTAAATCCATTACAATTTTTTATTCTTCTTCTTTTTCGAGTTATAATAAAAAGAAAAAAGAAAACAATTTTGCATCTTTGGTACAATCTATATTTTCGCGAAATGGATCATAATAAAATGGATTTTAGGTATCTAGGGAAGATTCACTTGGAAGTAACTATTTCCTAGATACCTATGGTACTTCACGGTTGAATGAATCAAAAAATACCTAAAAAAGACCTAAAGTTAAAGATTTATCAATGGGTAATGTTGCTCCAATACCTAACCAAAGAGCTACTGCAGTACCGATTAAAAAAACGGTCGTAGCTACTGGGCGGCGAAATGGATTTTGGAATTTATTGACATTCTCTAGAAAAGGTACTGTCAATAAGCCTGTTGGCACAGAAACCATTAAGAGAACGCCCAACAACTTATTGGGTACCGTACGGAGTATTTGAAACACGGGAAAGAAGTACCACTCAGGTAATATTTCCAAAGGAGTTGCAAACGGATCCGCCGGTTCACCAATCATTGATGGCTCTAGAACCGCTAAACCTACATTACATGCAATAGTACCTAGAATTACTACTGGAAAAATATATAAAAGATCATTGGGCCATGCGGGTTCCCCGTAATAATTATGTCCCATCCCTTTAGCTAATTTAGCTCTTAATACAGGATCATTTAAGTCTGGTTTCTTTGTTATTGGGATAGGTGAACTCTTTAGGATCCATCCCCCAAAGGAACCGGACATGAGAATTTATCATCATCCGGCTCGAGCAAGAATGAAAGAAATAAGACTGCGGAAGATCCATAATAGAATTATGGTATATAATGACTCAATGACTCTAGGAAAGAAAAACTTTATCAGATTCTCTTTTCCGAAGTTAGACCTACAACTACTCATTGAAAATAATCCTATTCTTATGTATGGGTAAATGCTCAATATCCAAGTGGGCTTACAAATTTGATCATGATCAATTGCTTTCTGGATTGTCTCATGTCTCTTGATTAGTTGGTGTTTATCCCCTCAATACCACAAGTTTCTTACCTCCAAACAAAATATTTACTTGTTACTAATAAAAAATAAAAAAGTTTAGCCTACATTCTTCCTTAGATCCCTTCTTTTACTCCGATAGTATTGCGGATCACAATCGATGCAAAGAAAATGAATGCATTTCCATACTATAAAAGGGTAAGTGTAATATTGGATCATGTCCCATGACTTATTCCATTTCTACTCTATGGGATCTTACGGAGCCTGTTCATGGATAACATGGTTGGGTATGATCATAGAAAATATTCTCCTCAAGTGAACCAGCCTATCCTTCCTAGGTAGGAGACTTACGTGTTGATTGGATGCGGAGACACCTTTGGTTGTGAATTCTAATGTGGCAGATCCAATTCGTTATCTGCATGGCCAAATCAATAATTCAAGTCACACACTCCCATAATCCGCCCTTTTTTCTTTTGTAAAATTAACCTCAACTATTTGTATTGTATAAAAATACTTCGGAGTTGAAGAGAAATATCCAAATGGCATGTGTTATTTTAAAATAACCCATGTTTGTAGCAATGAAAGACGACAACCTACCCGATATGATATATGAGAATTCTAATTCTCTATGATATACCTTCCCTATAAAGGACCCGAAATACCTTGCTTACGTATCATTGGAAAGTGCATTAACATAAATACGGCAGTAAGCAGAGGCAGTACAAAGGTATGTAAACTATAAAAACGAGTCAAAGTCGATTGACCCACACTAGCACTTCCACGTAATAATTCCACTAAAGGGGATCCTATTACCGGAATGGCGTCAGGTACACCTGTCACAATTTTGACTGCCCAATAACCAATTTGATCCCAAGGCAAAGAATAACCAGTTACACCAAATGATGCAGTCAAAACAGCCAAAACCACACCTGTGACCCAAGTTAATTCGCGGGGTTTTTTAAATCCGCCTGTTAGATACACACGAAATACATGCAGGATCATCATTAGAACCATCATACTTGCTGACCATCGATGAACTGATCGGATTAACCAACCAAAGTTGGCCTCGGTCATTATGTATTGAACCGAGGAAAAAGCCTCTGTAACGGTCGGGCGGTAGTAAAAAGTCATAGCAAAACCGGTAGCGACTTGTACTAGAAAACAAGTAAGTGTAATTCCCCCTAAACAATAAAATATGTTGACATGGGGAGGAACATATTTACTAGTTATATCATCTGCAATTGCCTGAATCTCAAGACGTTCCTCAAACCAATCATATACTTTATTGAGATAGATAACTAACCTAAGTCCCCCTCTAAGAGCCGTATATGAAAATTTCATCTCGTACGGCTCAAGCAGAAACACACAAATTTTCAACGAATATTAGAAAAAAAAAAGGTTCAAAATTTCATCAGCCACTGGATTGGGTCGATTTGCCTTGAAGATATGAAATAAGAAAAATTGGAATCGGAATATATTCTTTGTGATGATAATGCCAAACAATCTCAAGTTGGCTCATCTGTCTTTCTTACTTTCCCTTATGCCGGTCATTAGAGGCCTCTTGATTTTTCTCTTCCCTATTTTGGATTTGTTTTTTTTTTGTGCGTAATCGTAATATAGAAATTATCTTGTTGCGATCCTATGCATCAGTTCAATTAAAACCTTAGATTCATACTAGAGCCACGATGATTGAGTCTCAAGCTAAACAAAAGGCAAGGGTTCTTCGAATAAGAACTACTTGATAATCATTTATTGAATTAGTGTAATGATTCGGCAAAATAGAGAAAAAAAAGTTGTCTTTTGGGCAAACAAAATTGGAAGGAAGAAAATTTCTTTTTTATTTTTATTTAAGAACTACTTGAATTTTTCAGTCTGGTTGCGAGGTCTTAATAGTGAGTATGAATCATAGTTCCATTTTTTTTTCATCCACTCTATCTATTTCGTGTTCCAGATACTAGAATAAATAATATCTGACGAATTAAAATCATCTTGATCTTGATAGAGATAACAGGCCCTTTCTATGTATTATCAATAGGATCCATTCTAACAAGTCACACACTCATATTCCAGAGATACCGAAACAAAAAAATTCCGCGGTCGAACTACCATAATGTCTAGAAATGTAGAGCTTAAACTAGAAAGGCTTTTTTGGATGGAAAAACTATGACTTGCTGGTTTTAATTAGTAGAAACCTAATTGGTTAAAATTCCGTCCAGTAAAACAGAAGAATTATAAATTTCTAAAATGATAGATAGGAATATAGCGAATAAAGCCATTGCGACCCCCATAAAAGGAGTGGTCCCCCAACCCGGAGCTACTTTCCCATATTCCGAATTCAAGGGTTTCAATAAACTACCTGCACCAGTTCGTTTTGGCCTAGGTTTAGAACTATCTTCAACGGTTTGTGTAGCCATAAATTCTATTTCATCATTGGTGTTGACTTTGTATACTATTCCGTTGTAGTTGTAAATACACGATCTTTTCTTAGATCCATTGTAATCTTGAAATTATATAAAAATGGAAACAGCAACTTTAGTCGCCATCTCCATATCTGGTTTACTTGTAAGCTTTACTGGGTATGCCTTATATACCGCGTTTGGGCAACCCTCTCAACAATTAAGAGATCCATTCGAAGAACACGGGGACTAATTGAAGTAAGAAGTCTACCAGATGGGTAGACTTCTTACTTCAATGAAATTATTTTATTCTTTTAGTTGGAGTTGGTGGAACCTTAGGTGGTTCTCGGAAGAAGATAGCGAAAAAAATTATCCCTAAAGTAGAAACTAAAAGGAACGTATAAACCAATGCTTCCATAGATTCGATCGTGGTTTATTTACAATTATAACTTCCACAGCTATTCATTTGTCATTTGGGGGAATTTCCCATATAAAGAAAAAGAGTTAAAGAAAGGATGGGAGATGTTTCCCATGTCAAATCAAAAAAGAGAGGTCAAAGATACCATAATAATGTGTATCAGACTGCCTGTTTCCTTGTAGTTGGATCTCCCACTTTTTGGAATGTTCCAAATTCCACTTGAGCATCCAAATCTGGATCAATACCAGCAAAAACATCTCGGAACAAGGTTCTAGCACCATGCCAAATGTGCCCGAAAAAGAAGAGCAAAGCAAAGGTAGCATGACCAAAAGTAAACCAACCTCTTGGACTGCTGCGAAAAACACCATCTGATTTCAAAGTAGCCCGATCTAATTCAAAAATTTCCCCTAATTGAGAACGCCTCGCATATTTTTTTACAGTAGCAGGATCAGAATAACTTACTCCATTAAGTTCGCCACCATAGAACTCCACCGTTACCCCTACTTGTTCAACACTATATTTGGATTCTGCTCTTCTAAAAGGAACGTCCGCTCTCACAATTCCCTCTTCATCTACCAAAACAACCGGAAATGTTTCAAAAAAAGTAGGCATACGGCGTACAAAAAGCTCACGTCCTTCTTTATCTCTAAAGACGGGATGTCCTAACCAGCCAACAGCTATTCCATCCCCATTGTCCATTGAGCCCGCTCTGAATAATCCCCCTTTTGCCGGATTATTACCAATATAATCATAAAAGGCTAATTTTTCGGGAATTTTAGACCAAGCTTCTGATAAACTAAGATTTTCGGCTAAACCATTGCTAACTCTTCGATATATTTCTTGCTGAAAGTATCCCTGATCCCACTGATAACGAGTAGGCCCAAATAATTCGATTGGGGTCGTTGCTGACCCATACCACATAGTTCCAGCAACTACGAAAGCTGCAAAAAAAACAGCAGCGATACTACTGGAAAGTACAGTTTCAATATTGCCCATACGTAATCCTTTGTATAGACGTTGAGGCGGACGGACACTAAGATGGAATAAACCCGCTAATATACCCAATGTACCCGCAGCAATATGATGAGAAGCTATTCCCCCCGGAACAAAAGGATCAAAACCTTCTGCACCCCACGCTGGATTTACAGCTTGTACTTTTCCAGTTAGTCCATAAGGATCGGATACCCATATCCCAGGACCATACAAACCCGTTACATGAAATGCGCCAAAGCCAAAGCAAGCCACCCCTGCAAGAAATAAATGAATTCCAAAGATCTTGGGCAAATCTAAAGAGGGTTTTCCCGTCCGCTCATCAGAGAATATTTCTAGGTCCCAATATACCCAATGCCAGATCGCTGCCAAGAAACACAAACCAGAAAACACAATATGTGCACCTGCCACACCTTCATAACTCCAAATACCCGGATTTGTTACAGTTCCTCCTGAAATACTCCAACCACCCCAGGAATCTGTTATTCCTAAACGAGTCATGAAGGGAATGACGAACATACCTTGTCTCCACATTGGATCCAGAACAGGATCAGAGGGATCAAAAACTGCTAATTCGTATAAAGCCATCGAGCCGGCCCAACCAGAAACTAGAGCTGTGTGCATTATATGCACCGCAAGTAATCGACCCGGATCATTCAATACGACAGTATGAACACGATACCAAGGCAAACCCATGGAAATACCCCTTTAGCAAAGAAAAATAGACACGATGTCGCTTTATTTTATCGCATTGGAAAAGACTATCTATATCCTATGTACCTAACCCTTCTAGGGGATTCTGTGTCAGAAAGCGTGAATATTTATTTCAAAAAATAAGAAGCCAATTCTGTTCATAAGAAGAAAGAGAAGCAGATCTATTCTATACTCGATAAGTGCCAATATGCAATGGCTAACTTGGCCAATTTTCAAAAACGAAGAATAGATCCCTACACCTCTTTGTTTATCATTCAAATCGCCGATTCCTTTTTCTTTATTCAATCTGTCTTACCTTCTTTATACGTATAACCTTTCAATCTATGTATTATTTCAATCTACGTATTAATATAATCTATACTATTCATATTAATAGAATCTATAGTATTCATATAGAATAAGAATAAAAATGAAGACAATAAATTATGGATTCTTTCTTTCTCTTCTATTCTTACGTTTCCGTATTAAAGTGTGGTTTTCTTACTTAAATTTAATAATATTAATCTAATATGCCCATTGGTGTTCCAAAAGTACCTTACCGGATTCCCGGAGATGAAGAAGCGACTTGGGTTGACTTATACAATGTTATGTATCGAGAAAGGACACTTTTTTTAGGTCAAGAGATTCGTGCCGAGATCACGAATCATATTACAGGTCTCATGGTATATCTCAGTATAGAAGATGGAATTAGTGATATTTTTTTGTTTATAAACTCCCCAGGCGGGTGGATAATATCAGGAATGGCTATTTTTGATACGATGCAAACGGTGACACCAGATATATATACAATATGCCTTGGAATAGCCGCGTCTATGGCGTCCTTAGTTCTAGTTGGAGGAGAACCCACCAAACGTATAGCATTCCCTCACGCGAGGATTATGCTTCACCAACCTGCTAGTGCTTATTATCGGGCAAGGACACCAGAATTTTTACTAGAAGTAGAAGAGTTACACAAAGTTCGCGAAATGCTCACAAAGGTTTATGCAGTAAGAACAGGCAAACCCTTTTGGGTTGTATCCGAAGACATGGAAAGGGATGTTTTTATGTCAGCAGACGAAGCCAAAGCTTATGGAATTGTCGATATTGTAGGGGATGAAATGATTAACGAGTACTGCGATACTGATCCAGTGTGGTTTCCGGAAATGTTTAAGGATTGGTAGTGTCCGGATTTCTTGTAAAGTTATTTCAGACTAAAATTAGGGTTTTCTTCGACTTAATAGAAAATAGAAAGACTTCATGATGATCAATTATCAGGTTAAGATGGATCTAAACCAATCCATTTTTTTCTATACACATACAACATGCCGACAGTTAAACAACTTATTAGAAACGCAAGACAGCCAATACGAAATGCTAAAAAAACGGCCGCGCTTAAAGGATGCCCTCAGCGTCGAGGAACATGTGCTAGGGTGTATGTGCGACTCGTTCATATCATAACTTCAAACAAATAAAAAAAATTCGAAGTATCCATGATTAGTACTAATGAATAGGATATAGCTTTTCTATCTTAGATTTCTATGGTATATGAAATTTTTGGTTTCCTTTGGTGCAAATCCAATTATCTAAATTGGAAATTAAGAAGCAATTCCCCCATTGGTAGCAAATGGTTATCCATTAAGCGGAGGAAATAGTAATAAAAAGAAAAAGGCTTATGCTCCTTTATCTTAAAAGAACGGACTAACAGGGTCAGCTACTTAAGCCAACTTTCATAATTAAATACCGTCACTGTATGGATAACTCTTATTGTGAAAAGAGCTATTTACTCTATAATGGATAGGTAGAGCCAAAGAATGTGAACTATACAAGTTCACAATACCTTTTGATGAAAGAAAGGGCTCCGGTGTATAGAGAGGGCCTTACCGTTTAAAAGGGAACCATAGAAACGATGGAACCCACTATTTTTTTAGTATCATTAGAATTAAGTTGATATTTCGCATAGAAATTAGAAATAACTGAACGGAGTGGAATAAAAAATCGTGGTTGGGAAGGTTACTATAGCAAAAGCCATTGGAATTAATATTTTATATATCGGAATAATTAGTTTTGTTATAATGGAAAAAAGGATGGTTAAAAGAAGAGAAATCATTAGTTATTCATTAAGGTTAATTTGATTCAATGACCAGAGTTCCGCGAGGATATATAGCCCGGAGACGACGAACAAAAATGCGTTCATTTGCCTCAAACTTTAGAGGGGCTCATTTAAGACTTAATCGAATGATTACCCAACAGGTAAAAAGAGCTTTTGTTTCTTCTCATCGAGATAGAGGTAGGCAAAAGAGGGATTTTCGTCGTTTGTGGATCACTCGGATAAACGCAGCAACGCGGATATATAAAGTATTTGATAGTTATAGTAAATTAATACACAACCTGTACAAGAATAAATTGATTCTTAATCGTAAAATGCTTGCACAAGTAGCTGTATCAAATCCAAATAATCTTTACACGATTTCTAATAAAATAAAGGTCATCAATTAAAGGGATAAATAAAGTAATATAATATACTGGAATAATAAAAACCAAATTCCCGGAGAGGGAACTCCGGGAAGATACAATAAATTAAGATTAAGTGGTAGGAATCAACGAGCTGGATTACTTTCTTTATAATATATGGGTCTGGCCCTTTCGAATAAAACATCAACAATCGGAACTAAAGTTCCGATTGTTGTTTCTTAAATTTTGGTTGTAGTTTCTTAAGTTTCGATTGGAATTGTACTTTTCCGTTAATTGAGGAATATGTCTATTTTTTCTGGGTCTAGAACCTGTAATTATTGAAATTGACTGGGCTTGAAATTGCTTTTCGTTCTCATAGTTACGAAACGGTAAGAAAGATAAAATACGAGCCTGTTTTATAGCAAGAGTAATTAATCGTTGTTGTTTCAAGGTTAATCTATTTATTCGTCTAGATAATATTTTTCCTTGTTCACTAATAAATCTATTAATTAAACTCATATTTCTATAATCAATTCGATCTCCCGGTCCAATCCGAGGACGCCTACGAAAAGGTTGTTTGGATTTACGAAAAGGTTGTTTGGATTTACGAAAAGTTTGCTTGGATTTACGAAAAGTTTGCTTGGATTTATGAAAAGTTTGCTTGGATTTATGAAAAGTTTGCTTAGATTTATGAAAAGGTTGTTTAGATGTATACATGATTTATTCCTTATTTAAAATTTTAAAATTGAAAAAAAAATTCACTTCTTTATTTTATTATTTTATTAATTTCGGATCCAGAAGAAGTAGTCTTTCTTTGATCCATATCTTATTTAATTCATCTTATAGTATATGAATACCCTCTATACATATGAAATAATATCTACCGGAAATCAGATGAGTTGATTTGTATTTTATACTATAGTTTTTTTATATATTAAATATGAAGTTCTTACTCTTTCTGTTTTTTGTAAAGATCGAACACACGGTGGATGTTCCTATTTCTTTATTTCGTGATGAGTCGTATGCTTGCGACAATAACGACAAAATTTTTTGAATTCTAATTGTCCGGGTGTATTGTGGCGATTCTTTTGAGTACTATATCTAGAAATCCCCGTCGATTCCTCATTGGCACCTTTTCGAACACAACTGATGCATTCCAAAATAACTCTGATTCTAACATCTTTCCCCTTGGCCATGAACCTCCTTTTCCGTTTGGATTGACTTAACTTAATTGTTCTACTTATTCTTTTATTCTTCTATTTTGAATCCGAAGAAGAAGAATAAAATCCATTAGAATGAATTTTTTGAATTCTTGAATTAAGTAATAAAAAATAAAGAAATAATTAAAGAATACAATCCTTGTCGAATTAGCAAAGATTTTGCTTCGAAACCCTTTCATTTAATTAGCTAGCCCAGCCTTTTTAGCTTGGATACCGCTTTAAATTGAATTTCTTTTTTTTTTTCAAAATGGAATTTACCAAATTTTTCATGACTCTGAGGTTCAACCCAATCCATCTTTTCTTTCTTTTTCCTTCCGATACTAAATAAAAGGGTTGAAAAGGGTCAAATTTTATAATGTCATAAAAAATTCTATTCCTCAATTAAAAAAAAGGGAATGACAAAGCATCTGGAAATAAACGATTAATTTCTATCAATAAACCTGCTAAAGCACCAAACCATAGAGTACTTAGCACGGGTGCTACAGAGAGATATGTTTTTATATCCCGCATTGAAAATCCTCCTTCCTTGTTGGAATACATATATGATCAGAAACTCTTGCCCAAGATTGTTATGCTATATATAAACTGAACCATATAGACGAAATTTTCCTATCCCTAAAAAAGAAAAAGAGGACCCCTTCCCTTCTTCCTATACATTACCAAAGAAAAGTAATCTTTCTTTTATAGGCGAAATTCTATTGGATTTTAGATGTATATAATTCCTTAATTATATGAGACCAAAAAGAAGAAATGGCAGGAGGGTTCTATATAGATAGAAAAATAAGAAGAAAATTACGATGTGGAAAAGAAGACAGGAATTGTGTACAATGACATTGTACAACAATTTAATTTGGAAAAGGGATGTAGCGCAGCTTGGTAGCGCGTTTGTTTTGGGTACAAAATGTCACAGGTTCAAATCCTGTCATCCCTACCTATTACTTTTTTCTTCTTTATGGGCAGTAGCAAAGAGATCAATTGAAAGTAAAGTGGGTATAACTGGAATTTGTGGAGACTATACGTATGTGAGATACGTTAGGAATAGAAAAATATTTTCTTTTTGAATGAATGAAAGAATGAAAGCGCTCTTAGTTCAGTTCGGTAGAACGCGGGTCTCCAAAACCCGATGTCGTAGGTTCAAATCCTACAGAGCGTGATTCCCTCTATCTTATCTCGAAGCAGAGTAAAATAACTTAACAAAACAAAGTGGAATTGCAACTCGAATTTGACCTCCTCTCTGGTCTGGAGGAGGTCAATAAAAAAATAAAAATTACTCAATCAAAGATCCAACTGATCCCCACGCCTGTATTGCAAATATGCAGTCACGAATAATCCCGCTAAAGTAATAGGAATTAGGCCTAAGACAATTCCAAATAGAAAAACTTCAATCATTTCAATTTGTTCGAGGGGGTAAAAAAAGAGGTACGATCTATCCCTAAATAGTACTCTAAATTAGCCACGAATCTCAATGACCAAGAAAAAACATTCGTAATTAGTGGGGAAAAGAGTCGTAGAATACCAGAAATCTAAAAGAAAGATTTTGCTTTTCTGACTTATTCAGTCAATTCAAATAAGACGTATCTTGTTCAAGCCAATAAATAGAGCTGAGGTTATAGTTAAAGCAGCTAGTAGAAAACCAAAATAACTAGTTAAAGTAAGCATGAAAGAGTTTATTTCCTTTTATTTTTTTTTTACTACACTACATATGTTGGTAAAGCACTTACCTAAGTTATGGGAAATTCAGATTT